TTAATGTAATGAGCCTATCCTCTATTCTCTTGTCATATTCCAAAATGAAATCAAAATCTCAAACTAATCCAAGACAAAAAAATTCGGAGGACTCTTCTGACCAAACAAAAAATATGTAATTGTCAGCAAAATTGTTTACTTTTTTAATCCAAGAAGTTTTTCTTACTTTATACACAATACATAGGTCATCGATTCAGCATTGGCTAAAAAAGGGGATAAAATCCCCAATAAGTAGTTCAAATCATTTTATCAATATGAGTGTTCTCTATTGATAAAAATTATTTATTTGAAACCATCTCTATATTAACATAGTGGTAGAAAGAGTACCATGCTGCGTCTGGACTTCAAACAGTTTAGCTTTAACCATGTTAATGGGCCCATATTATTGGTTGATAGAGAATCAAAGTGGATTTTCCAATAAATTACGAAATGCTATAGTTCTTACATATGATTTCTGAATTTATTCAGAAGTAATTCGCGAGATCATGCACCCTTCTTTCTTAGGTATAACTTTCCTAGTTATAAGAGAAAAAGTACATCTGGTTGGATCCAGCCTATTCTTGAAATAAACAACTCGCACACACTCCCTTTCCAAAAAAGATCAAGACCCCAAGCACTACACTTAGATTTATTAGATTTGTTGCTAAAATATCGGTATTAAACCCGAAACTCCCGGCGGATGGCCATTGGCCCAAAGAAACGAAAGAATCGGTTACATTTTTCATATGATCTCCTCTATAGATAGACTAAAAAATCGAACAGAGTTCTTTTTGTATTACTTTGCCCTATATCTATATATTTCTAGTTTCCTACTTTTTAAATCGAATCAAAAATCTATTAGATTTAGAAATATTGAATTACCTTCTTGGTTGCAACCCCTCTTAAAAGGCCTACGAACACAAACGGGAAGGATGAAAGCGAGTTTGTATGCTAATTCCTCATCCGCAAATCAGCCCTTCCCGTGGGTTATTTTCTCAACGAATAAGTAATTCTAGGAATGAAATCTTTATATAATTAGAAAAAGCAAAGCACAAGCACAAGTCCAAGGCAATAAAATATGAAAAATAAAAATTTTTCATATTTCTAATATTAAACAAAAGGATTAGCAAATAAAAGTGCTAATGCTACAACCAAGCCATAAATTGTTAAAGCTTCCATGAAAGCTAGACTAAGCAATAAAGTACCTCGTATTTTTCCCTCCGCCTCGGGCTGTCTCGCGATACCTTCTACAGCTTGACCCGCAGCAGTACCTTGACCAACTCCAGGTCCAATAGAAGCAAGCCCTACAGCCAATCCAGCAGCAATAACGGAAGCGGCAGAAATCAGTGGATTCATGATAAGTTCCTCGTACCAAAAAAAAAATGGTTAATGATACATTCAACCAATGAACTATGACTTAATTATTCGATTGCTACGATTCATCCAGTCAAAGTAACTACGAACTTCGAATTCAAGTAATAACATTCTTGAATTATCAAAACTACTTTGATATCTCTTTTTTAGTTTCTCTCGAGAAAGTCTTTGTGAATCCATACAACTTTAGTTTTTCCGTTTCTTTGTCCCGAACCGCTCTTTGACTTTGAATTCTTCGATTTTTTTATTGACTTCATCTTCAACTCACAGTCACATATGAGACAGAAGGACTTCTATAGAATCCCCATCTACACTCATATTCGATTAGTAGGGAAATTTAGATATATCTTTAGCTCGTATATAACTAGTCAATATCTAATATCACATATACATGTCTTTCTTACACAATGTAAACCCACTCTTTCTTCATCTTGAATGCAATCGGATTTAATAAGGATGCGTCTAACCCTTGACAAGAGTTAACTTATCGCCATTCAATTCCATATACCTAGTTCGACCTTCCCTCTACGAACCATTTATGAATCCCCTTTGTTATAAATTTGCCTTTCCCTTCCCCCTTGTTTATCATTATCCTGCAACCTAAATTGATAAGATAATCAATGGATAAATTGATTGGGCCGAATCGTTGCATAGAAATTAATTTGATTGATCTAAGTTCATATAATTGATTATTTATTAATATTTTCGTTTGGTCAATCGTTGAATAAAATCAACTCAAAAGGCGAATCGTTTGATAGAACATCCTTTTTATTTAATAACACGTCGTAATATCGCAAGACTTCTTAGTCAAATTAGGAGTCCAAATAGTGAATATTCGGATTGGATGACCAATCTAAATTGAATATTAATTGAGGGGAAGGTTTGATTATGGTATAAATGGACCAAACGGGAATTTTAGGAAAAAGATCTTTGAGATCTCTTTCCTTTTTTTCTACTCTAATATCAATATTGTAATCTTTATTGTAATCTTTTTTTCTATTACTCGAGATCGTATATAGTGTAGTTGTATATTTTTATTCCCTAAGTAAATTTTTTTAGCCATGCACACATTGCCTTAGATTAAACTAAAAAAAAAGACTATTTAGAAAACTAGTCAATGGTGGCCTTCCATGGATTCACCTATATA